AATATGATTATTGTATATGAATGGACCATTTGTCGAACAAGGGAGTGAGACGTAATCAAGATAGGATCAGAATCATGAAAATTGGAGTGAGTGCTGACGTGTTCCGACGGGGGACTTAATGAAATAGGAGAAGAAGGTTCATTTAAATAACAAGTTATATCTTTTCTTTTGCTGGGGGAATCGTTACTGACAGTTCCGGCCCGAAAGAGCCATTGAAGTCGGAACATAAAAATAAGTTGAATTGTGCAAGAATCCATAGCTCCATTTTTTTTTATTCCAGTAAAGTAAGTCAATCGATAAAAGGAAAAACAAAGAATAATAAGAAATGACACTCCTGTCATAGGAATGGAAATAGCCCTTCTTGCTGCTTCAATAACAAGTATTTTCGTTTTCAAATCAGATAAATCATTTGATCTATGATTCATTGGAACAAAACAAGGAATGGCCTGGCTAGGTATAGGTACTGGCCAGGCCGGGGGAATAAAAGAACCTTTCGTACGAAATCAAAGAGGTACTCTTTCTATTGGAGATATCTGTTTCGAATCCTTATCTAAATGCAATTGCTGATAAAATTCGTATATATATAGAATAAAGAAAAGAAAGATAAAGAAAGACTTTTATCAATCTTTACTTCACGCGTCACATATGAATTATCCTTTTGTAATTGGGAGAGATGGCTGAGTGGACTAAAGCGACGGATTGCTAATCCGTTGTACGAGTTATTCGTACCGAGGGTTCGAATCCCTCTCTCTCCGTTCCCTCTGATCACTTGAGAGTTATCTTTCGAATTCGAAAAAATCTCGAGCCCTTGTTATCTTAGTTAAATGTATGGAATAGAGAAAATCATAAGAAAATTCAGAAATCAAGCAACGAAAAACTTCTGATTTTTTTATTTTATTCCTCGCGTCCAGGATTACGTCCTGGATCATTAGATAGGAATCCGAAGATGAAGAGAGAAACAAAGAATATCACTACTGTGTAAACGAAGAGTTTGAGAGTAAGCATTACACAATCTCCAAGATCATTTTTGGGGGAAATAAGGGAATAGATTCTCTATTTTTGTACCACATATCCCATTTTGACACCAAGAAATGGAGTGGTTTCTAGAAAAGAAAGGAATTTGCAGGAATTCATTTGTAATAAGATTCTGATTCCTTCGTTACCAAAATGATCTTTCATACCCACAATTAGGTATTGTGAGGGACCATACATAAGGTCTTTGACCTCCGGAAAGTCAGAATTAGAAAATGAGGTGATCCAGATTCATCGCGGCTATCCAAAAGAATTTCAATGTTTGAATCGAGAGTTCATAATGTAAGACTTCTCTGATCTTATCAATTGTTAGAATAGAATTTTTCCTTTTTTAGCGAATCAATCATGAATGTTTCTAGGACAGTATTAAAGATCTCATCGAAAACTTACAGCAGCTTGCCAAACAAGGGCTAAGAGAAAAAAGAGTACAGGTATGACTGGCATAACATCTACGATTGGATTGAAAAAAGCATAAGCCTCGGGTAATTTGGCGAAGAAAAAGCTACTCGAATGAAGGGCAGAATTAATACAGATACAGATCAAACTAAAGATATTAAGCATAACAAAAATTTCGCTCTTGTGGAGAATTTCATTATTAGTGAGTTGGGGAAAAATGAAGAAAGAAGAGAAGATAGGCCAAACAAAAAATCCTTCTTTTTCTTTGAACTCCCCCAATCAAAAATCCTTCAATTCTCAAATGAGAATAGAAGGAATCATACTTTCATACAATATCTTAATTGAATTATAGATAATGATCAATGAATTTCTTTTGATTCTACATCTACACGTGTCGAATCCTAGCAACAACCTATTCCATAGACATTTGGGCTGGAATTGACGAACAACCAATATCCATATTAGTGTTATTAGTGTCAAATAGAAATCTCAATGGGGCGTGGCCAAGCGGTAAGGCAACGGGTTTTGGTCCCGTTACTCGGAGGTTCGAATCCTTCCGTCCCAGACCGATTCTATCAGAACAAAGATTGTGCTCTTTTCTTTAACAATCCTCTGTTTAAGAGTGTAATGTTGGATACAATGTGATCCAATCTTTCTTTCTGATTTCTAATGATTCAGAGAAGAATCATATCCTACCTTTCGATCCTGTTTCTGTTTCTCACAAACAGAAACAGAATCGAGTGTCAATGCCACGTGGATGGAAATAAATATCTTTTTGATATAGGTAGGATGGGAACAAAGATCAAAGTTCCATTCAAAAAAAAAAGATTGGGTGGCCATTCAGCGTATGCCCGTCTCCCCCCCGCTCATATTCATATTGAAGTTAGTTAGTTATTTAGAGAGACTTTATGCCCCCTATTTATCAAATTTGGATTCCCACATGATGCATTCTGAGTCGACATGCGGAAGAAAGGTAAAGTAAATAGGGGTAAATGACTAATTTTATGTGGATCCTGAATTCTAAACAGGAGGAGTTCTTGGTACTAATTCCATCACTGGGATTAAAGCTCCTAAGACTGGGGTGGGGCAAAATAAAAATAAAATAGAAACAACGAATTAATCTGGACCCATTCGGCTTTGTACCTATACAAGATGGTATAGCATCCCATAAGAGGATCTTTTTTTGATTGGCTTTGAGTATGATTCATGATCCCCATAGAATTCGTGTAGATACGAGTTAATTAGCAAAGGAAGGTATCAATTTCAATCAATATCTGTGTCATCCGGATCTCATTAACAAACAATAAAGTTCAATACGGAACAGATGTATTTTCTTTGGACTTAATTGCTTTTATTTTGCATCAGGCTCCAATGAATAATTGGAAATCAATGTAACGATGGGGGGGGGGATTCATAGATTCCATTCACTTTAGTTTATCTTTATGGAAATGGAAAAATTTCTGAACCTGAAATAAAGCAAAATCCGTAGAAAATGAACCATGCTCATATGTAGTTTTATTGTTCTATTTCAGTGACACCGGTATTTCGGTTTCGGTGAAAAAGATTTGTGATCTCTTAAATATACACGATGACCCCCGGTGACAATTGTTCGGTGTATCTGATGGATACGGAAAGGTCATACTCCTACGATTTGGATTTTCTCAATCAGATGAAAGAATAGCGACCTTAATCTTATCTTCCATGAGCTCTTTTCTATCCATCCCCATGAAAACAACTAAATTGGATTTTTTTCTCGACCCATCCATCTGATTTAAATCATTGATGATTCAATTGGAAAAGAAACATGGATTTCTCTTATGATGATCGAATTCGCGTCTCTTTAATCAATGAGATATCTGCTAAACTTTTTAGTTACTCGTTGTGATTGTGCCGACTTGTTGATTTGATTGATTTAGAGATCAAATTAAATTCAGTCTTTACAGGAAAACTTATTTATAGTAATGATAATGATGTCGAAGTAGGAAATTCTTGAAACCATTTTATTTTTTATGATTCCTTACCTTATAAATCCTCGCTATTCGAAGAAGTGTGAGATTGGTGAATCTATCCTATCGAGTCACTTGCGACTTTTCCGGGTCATTAGAATAGCTTATTTGGTTAATGACTCATTTTATTTTGTTCCAGTATTGGTAATCGAATTAAAGACTCGTCTTTAGTTTAGTTGTTCGAGAAAGAATTGGAATTGGATCTTTCATGATTGATCGTCCCGAACAATATAACAATATGTTGAAGATGTAGATGTAAATAAGTGTTAAGCAACTCATTTCTTCGTGTTTTTTATAAATGTGTTTCATTCCTATAACAGAATATGGGTTAATTTGGCTTTTTGCTGAGATTTCCCCAGAGAAATACCTATTCATACATATATAAAAATAAAGTATGGACTACTATGCACCGATGGAGCCAATGACTATTCATGATTCCATATTGAATCAATTCCATACCGGTCCAAATTAGAGGAATGTTATGGTAAAACTTCGTTTGAAACGATGTGGTAGAAAGCAACGTGCGACTTGAAGGACATGATCGGCTGTGGATTCTTGCATCCACCATTTTTTTATATATCAATGAAGATGCTCTTGGCTCGACATAGTTTGTTCTGTGCCACCAGGACCCCATTCGGGGGGGGTTGTAAATAGTACATGATGGAGCTCGAGCATAAATTCTTGATTCATTTATCAGAGGGAAGGATCTAGGGTTAGTGCCAGTCAATAAGTTGGAACAACTTCGTAAGTATATCTTCGATATAGAAATCGCAAATTCGAACAAGTTTCAAATAAAAAAGCAAAAAAAGGAAAATTTGTCGGAATTGGTAAAACTATTTCGATCAAAAGTGTATCACAGGGGAATCAACCATTTGTATGATTCTTCAATAGAAAGAACAAAAGGTATGTTGCTGCCATTTTGAAACAATTAAGGATCACCGAAGTAATGTCTAAACCCAATGATTCAAAGCAAAGATAAAGGATACCGGAACAAGGAAACGCCATTTTCAATTGTCTCAATAACTAGATCAGAATGAGAAAGGAAAATCGATTCTAGACGAGACAAACAAAAGAGGTTAGAGACGGCTCAATAAATGTCTAAGGATTTCCCTTCGAGCTCTTTGAGAATTACCCAACTTGAGTTATGAGTACGAATGAGATTTCTTTTTTTTTTTTTTTATTCCTTCCAAAAAAAAAAACGACTCAAATCCTAATCTAATTGATGATTTTATGGATCCATTTGCCACTATATACAATACATAAATTCGAATCATTCTTTCTCGAGCCGTACGAGGAGAAAACCTCCTATACGTTTCTAGGGGGGGCATTGTTCATCTATATCTATCCCAATGAGCCATCTATCGAATCGTTGCAATTGATGTTCGATCCCGAAGAGAAGGAAGAGATCTTCGTAAAGTGGGTTTTTACGATCCGATAAAGAACCAAACTTATTCAAATGTTCCTGCTATTCTATATTTCCTTGAAAAAGGCGCTCAACCTACAGGAACTGTTCATGATATTTCAAAGAAGGCGGAAGTATTTAAGGAACTTCGAATTAATCAAACGAAATAAAATTTATGAAATAGAAAAAAAAGATTGAGTGAAATAACTGGCAATTGAGGGGATTGCCATCAATCAGATGGTTTTCGTTGGGACTCTACGAATAAATAAGGGATCAATCTTGCTATTGTTTGTACTTCTATTGAAAACCAGAGATTTTTTTCCTACTTCTTCTTTATTTATTCCCCCCCCACACACTTCATTTCTTATCTATGTAGTGCCAATCCAACACAAGTCTTTATTTTCTTTATTTCATTTTTTTTTCTCAAAATTCAATTTATATTGACAATGGTGTATCGATCAAATATAATTCGATCGTGGATAAATAGGTCTATTTATCTACGTCCCATAAGTTTGTTTCTTTACTTCACTAGGTTCGCCGGATTCACTGTGACACAAGAAGTATCTTTTTAAGATAATGAAAAAAAAATGATCAAAACAGGGGGGTCCACAAATTTTTACATCTATCTATATTTATCCGTGAATCCGTTGTATTTGAATCTGATCTGAACATTTTGATGTTCATAATTGATCATCAAATGTTTCTTTTAGATTTGTTGCTAGTTCAATGTTTTGATGGGGTAGGGCAATCCAATCTCTTTATTTCTTTTTTTTTTTTTTATTCCGATCGTATCTACACACCATATTTATACGGGTTGCTAACTCAACGGTAGAGTACTCGGCTTTTAAGTGCGGCTAGGATCTTTTACACATTTGGATGAAGCAACAGATTCGTCCATACCATTGGTATGGTTTGTAAGACCACGACTGATCCTGAAAGGGAATGAATGGAAAAAACAGCATGTCGTATCAATGGAGAACTCTGAGAATACTTCCTGGGTCGGTAGAAAATCTTGTTTTGATTCTTGGAACGGTACCAAATCAATTCACAGTTTGGTCGAGTGAATAAATGGATAGAGCCCTAATGGCTCCAATTATAAGGAAACCAAAAGCAACGAGCTCGGTTCATAATTCGAATGATTACCCGATCTAATTAGACGTTAAAAATGGATTAGTGCCTGATGCGGGAAAGGGTTCTCCTGTGAGTGGATCATCGATTCCTTTTTTTTTTTCATGAATCCTAACTATTAACTATTCTTTCTCTATTATGGAGTGGAGACGAATGTGTAGAAGAAACGGTATACTGATAAAGAGAATTTCTTCCAAAGTCAAAAGAGCGATCGGGTTGCAAAAATAAAGGATTTCTAACCATCTCTTGTAACTATAACGAACACAAACAAATTGGATGGAAAGAGAGAGGATCCGTTCATTGGACTCCCCGTCTCCGGGGTATCTATTCTTTTCTTACTATATACCCTGTTCTGACCGTATCGCACTATGTATCATTTGATAACCCAAGAAATCCCCCGTGCCTTTGTATAATTTCAAATGGAGGAATTACAAGGATATTTAGAAATAGATAGATCTAGGCAACGACACTTCCTATATCCGCTTCTATTTCAGGAGTATATCTACGCACTTGCTCATGATCATGGTTTAAATGGATCGATTTTTTACGAACCTATGGAAAATTTCGGTTATGACAATAAATCCAGTTCACTAATTGTGAAACGTTTAATTACTCGAATGCATCAACAGAATCATTTGATTCGTTCGGTTAATGATTCCAACGAAAATAGATTCGTTGGGCACAACAAGAATTTTAATTTTCAAATGGTATCAGAGGGTTTTGCAGTCATTATGGAAATTCCATTCTCGCTGCGATTAGTATCTTCCCTAGAAGAAAAAGAAATAGCAAAATCTCATAATTTACGATCTATTCATTCAATATTTCCTTTTTTCGAGGACAAATTATCACATTTAAATCATGTGTCAGATATACTAATACCTCATCCCATCCATCTGGAAATCTTGGTTCAAACCCTTCACTGCTGGATACAAGATGCCCCCTCTTTGCATTTATTGCGATTCTTTCTCCACGAGTATCGTAATTCGAATAGTCTCATTACTCCAAAGAAATCCATTTCTCTTTTGAAAAAAGAGAATCAAAGATTCTTCTTGTTACTATATAATTCTCATGTATATGAATGTGAATCCGTATTAGTGTTTCTCCGTAAACAATCTTCTCATTTACGATCAACATCCTCTGGAACTTTTCTTGAGCGAACGCATTTCTATGGAAAAATAGAACATCTTGTAGTAGTGCTTCGTAATGATTTTCAGAAGAACCTATGGTTGTTCAAGGACCCTTTCATGCATTATGTCAGATATCAAGGAAAATCCATTCTGGCTTCAAAGGGGACTCATCTTCTGATGAAGAAATGGAAATCTCACCTTGTCCATTTTTGGCAATGTCATTTTTACTTGTGGTCTCTCCCGGACAGGATCCATATAAACCAATTATACAATCATTCCTTATATTTTCTGGGCTATCTTTCAAGTGTACGACTAAACACTTCGGTGGTAAGGATTCAAATGCTAGAGAATTCATTTCTAATAGATACTTCTATTAATAAATTCGAGACCCTAGTCCCAATTATTCCTC